TAATTTGTATTTGAAATTTTAGTATTGAGATTAATTTATAAATTTTTTCTACTAAATTTTGGGCTTTTCGTGGCGAAAAAAATGTGAAGTTAAATATGTGTATGTTATATATAATGTGTGGTGGCATAAGTTAACTTTACCAAAACTTGTTAATTTTGATACGCTTAGTCGAGCCTTCCTTGGTTTAGGGGTTTGACAAGGAGAACAGGATTTACTGAGCGTAGGGGGTAGGGGGGTTTATCGCGCAGAAACCAAAGGGGGGTATATAGTATAAGGCTGTGTTGAGTAAGGATATGTTATGCACTTGAGATAAATCAATGTAATTCTTATGTTATGTCGTTCAATCATTAACCTACATTCTTGATAACAAGGATAACGTTCTACCTTAATCTAGGACTCCTGTTCACACTCTGAAATGTGGATGAAAAGAAACCAAAAAGAGAACCCCTATGCATATAAAAGAATGCCCGGCTTGGTGGGTAACGAGACATATGGACTACACCATGAATCAGATGCCAGTATAGATTTGAATTAGGGGAGTCCGCATTCCCATGCCCGTGAAATTAGAATCAGATGCCAGTAATAATTCATAGTTTACCACCCTCCACTTTTGTCCCTGATTCTATCATGGATGTTATGCAATTATATAAACTGGTTGGTGGTTTCTTACTACATTAACTATTCCTCGATAAATGTCTGTTAGGTAATGCAAGGAAAAATTTGAGGACGACTTTTAAGGGAGTGAGGACTTACTCATCTTATAATAACAGAATTTCTGAGGATTGGTAATATGCTTTATGTATACCCTAGATTTTAGTACTTGCTTTATGGTCTAAATATTTAGTTGGTGATTATACATCAATGTACTAATACATTAATGTAATATTATGCATAATATGTACTAAACCATATAGCACAGAGAATAGTTTAATTTAGAACTCTGGCTTTGGGAGCCAGGGGTGAGAGTTAAAATCTCTTTTTTCTGGCACTAGGGAGGGGTTTAACCTCCGATCTTCGGATTACAAGACCGATGCTTTGAATTAAGCTACTAGGGCAAGCTCATTCTAGTGCTTTATTTTCTAGTCATCCTGCTAGTGGCATTAGAACTAGGAAGAGTGCGAAGTATAGGACGGATGCGATTTGCCCAATAATAATGAATGGGTGTTCAACTGGTATTCCTCCGATTCATGTTAGAATAATTATGTCTGCGATTAGGGTCCAAAAGAGAAATTGGGTGATTGGTCGGAATGTCAGTCCTCGTTGTTTTGACGTGTGGAGGATTGGTACGACTACCAGTACGAGAATGGAGAATAAAAGTGCTAGGACACCTCCAAGTTTATTAGGAATTGATCGGAGAATGGCGTAAGCAAATAGGAAGTATCATTCGGGCTTGATGTGGGGAGGGGTAACTAGCGGGTTCGCGGGGGTGAAGTTTTCTGGATCTCCCAGAAGGTTGGGTGAAAACAATGCTAGGGATGTAAGTGCTAGTAGTATAATTACAAATCCGAATAAGTCCTTGTAGGAAAAATAAGGGTGGAATGAGATTTTGTCTGCGTCTGAGTTTAGGCCTGCTGGGTTATTTGATCCCGTTTCGTGAAGAAACAGTAGGTGAATAATAGTGGCTGCGGCAATAATAAATGGCAGTAGGAAGTGGAAGGCGAAGAATCGTGTTAGTGTTGCATTATCTACAGAGAATCCTCCTCAGATTCATTGGACTAGGGCGTTTCCTATGTAGGGGATTGCGGATAGGAGATTAGTAATTACTGTTGCGCCTCAAAACGATATTTGTCCTCATGGTAGTACATAGCCCACGAAAGCTGTTATTATTACTAATAGTAGTAGGACAACTCCGATGTTTCATGTCTCTTTGTATAAGTAGGATCCGTAGTATAATCCTCGGGCGATGTGTATATAAATACAGATAAAAAAGAATGATGCCCCGTTGGCGTGGATATTTCGGATTAGTCACCCATAATTCACGTCTCGGCAGATGTGTGCTACTGAGGAGAAGGCGGTGGAGATGTCAGATGTGTAGTGTATGGCTAGAAATAGTCCGGTGAGGATTTGGGTAATCAAGCATAGTCCTAGTAGGGATCCAAAGTTTCATCAAACTGAGATGTTAGAGGGGGCTGGTAGGTCGATTAGTGCGTCGTTAGCAATTTTAATTAGGGGATGTGTTTTTCGTAGGCTTGCCATTAGGGTTCTTATAGTTGAATAACAACGGTGGTTCTTCAAATCATTGGTCTCGGTTAGAGTCCGGGTAGGAATTATGACTTATCTTGTATCATTACTGTTGATGGCTTTAGTTGTTGGTTTGGTTGCTGTGGCTTCTAACCCTGCGCCCTATTTTGCTGCTTTTGGTTTGGTGGTGGCGGCGGGGGTTGGGTGCGGAGTGCTTATTGGCCATGGAGGATCTTTTTTATCTTTAGTTCTTTTTTTAATTTATTTGGGTGGAATACTTGTTGTGTTTGCCTATTCAGCGGCTTTGGCTGCTGAACCTTTTCCGGAGGCGTGGGGGGACCGTTCTGTGGTTGGGTATGTTACAATTTATTTACTTGGCGTAGGTTTAATGGTCGGCTTGTTTTGGGAGGATTGATATGAGGGGTCTTGAATTGTTGTTGATGGTTTAAAGGAGTTTTCTATGTTGCGAGGGGATACTAGTGGTGTGGCAATAATATACTCGTCTGGTGGGGGCATGTTGATTATTTGTGCGTGGGTGTTGTTGTTGACTTTGTTTGTTGTACTAGAGTTAACTCGTGGGCTTGGTCGTGGGGCGCTTCGCGCAGTTTAAAGGGCTGTCAGTAGGATGGCAAGGGATGTGGTAAATAGAAAGATTGTTAAGTAAGTTTTAATTATTCCTCGTTGGGTGTCGCTGATGGTTTTGGCTATGTTGATTTGTGTGGAGGATGCCCCTTTTGGTCCGACGGCTTCGAATCAGGTTTGGTCTACTAGTTGTGTGGCAATTGATTGTCCTATAATTAGGTTTAGTTTGGGGATAAGACGGTGGATAATTGCGGGGAAATAGCCTAGTATATTAGAGAAGTGATGGGGAGGGGCTGTTGGGCCGGTTTTGAATTGTTTACTGGTTAATGTTGTTAGTTCTATGGCTACTAGTAGGCCAATAATTGTTACTGCGAGGGCAGCCATTTTAAGGATTATGGGTATAGTTATGATAGGTGTTTTAGAGGGTAGAAAGTTTGATGTAATAATAAGTCCTGCAACAATACTTCCTCAGGCAAGTCGTTTAATTGGGTTAATTACTGATGGGTTGTTTTCGTTAATTGGGGAAAGAGACGGGAATCGGGGAGTGCCCATGGTGACAAAGAAGATTACTCGGAGGCTGTATACAGCGGTAAAGGACGTGGCAATGAGTGTTAGGGTCAGGGCCCAGGCGTTTAGGTAAGAGGTATTTAGGGCTTCAATGATTGCGTCTTTTGAGAAGAAGCCGGCTAAAAATGGTGTTCCTGTTAGGGCTAGGCTACCGATGGTTAAGCAGGTTGAGGTAAGTGGTAAGAGGTTTTGTAGGCCTCCCATTTTTCGGATGTCTTGTTCGTTGTTTAGGCTGTGGATGATGGCTCCGGAGCATAAGAATAATATTGCCTTGAAAAAGGCGTGAGTGCAGATATGTAAAAATGCTATTTGAGGCTGGTTAAGGCCAATGGTAACTATTATGAGTCCTAGTTGGCTAGATGTTGAGAACGCTACAATTTTTTTGATATCATTTTGTGTTAGGGCGCAGGCAGCTGTAAATAGGGTGGTTAAGGCTCCTAGGCATAGGCAGGTTGTTAGAGCTAGGCTGTTGTCTTCTATAATTGGGTGCAGTCGAATAAGCAGGAAGATACCTGCGACGACTATGGTGCTGGAGTGTAGTAGGGCAGAGACTGGTGTGGGGCCCTCCATGGCGGAGGGTAGTCATGGGTGGAGGCCAAACTGGGCCGATTTACCAGTTGCCGCTAAGATTAAACCAATTAGGGGGAGTGTTATGTCGGAGGTTTTTGATAAGTAGAAAATTTGTTGAATTTCTCATGAGTTTAGGTTTGTGGCAATTCAGGCTATGCTTATGATCAGTCCGATGTCTCCCACTCGGTTGTATAAGACTGCCTGAAGAGCTGCCGTGTTAGCATCTGCTCGTCCATATCATCAGCCGATTAGAAGAAATGATATAATTCCTACTCCTTCTCATCCAATAAAGAGTTGAAATATATTGTTGGCGGTTACGAGAATGATTATGGCTACTAGGAATAGAAGTAGGTACTTGAAGAATCGGTTTATATCCGGGTCGGAGTGCATATATCAGGATGCAAATTCAAGGATAGATCAGGTTACGTAGAGGGCAATAGGTGTAAAAATGAGGGAGTAGTGGTCGAATTTAAAGCTGATGTTAACATCAAATAAGGTGGTGTTTATTCAGTGTCAGTCGGTAATAATAGTTTCAGTTCCCTGGTCTAGAAACATTATGAGTGGCAAGAGGCTGATGAAAAATGCGGTGCTTACAGCGGTTTTTACATGCGTTGTTGCCCAGTTAGGGTTTTTGGGGGTTGGATGCAGTGTAGTAAGTAGGGGGTTAATAAGAATTGTGATGACTAGAATTAATGAGGACGATAAAATTAGGGTAGTTGGGTGCATAGCTTCTACTTGGATTTGCACCAAGAGTTTTTGGTTCCTAAGACCAGCGGATGAGCTGTTATCCTTTAGAAGCGTAAGGAAACCACGGAATTTAACCGTGGGTATAAGTATTAGCAGTGCTTATTGCCTCATGGCCTTCCTTGGTGAGTAAGGGGGTTTTAACCTCTATTTTTAGAATCACAATCTAATGTTTTAAATTAAACTATACTTACTAGTGGCATCAGCCTCATATAAGTTCGGGTTTTGTTACTAGTAAAATAACTGGGAGGAGGTGGAGTACTATTAGTAAATGTTCTCGGGTGTGAAATGGGGGTAGTCCCGTGATATGGCTCGGTGTTGGTCCTCGTTGGGTTATTAAGAATAAATATAGGGAATAGCCTGCTGTAATTAGCGTTCCCACTCCTGTAAGCATAATGGTTCATGGGGATCAGTTAAAAAGGGTGGTGATGATCATAAGTTCACCCATTAGGTTGGGGAGGGGCGGTAGTGCTAGGTTAGCTAAATTAGCGATGAATCATCAGACTGCTGTTAGTGGAAAAATTGTTTGGAGTCCTCGAGCTAGCATTATGGTTCGGCTGTGGGTTCGTTCGTAGGCGGTGTTAGCTAGGCAAAATAGTGCGGAGGATACCAGGCCGTGGGCGATTATTAGAATAATTGCGCCTGTGAATCCTCATGGGGTTTGAATTAGGATACCTCCTGCTACCAGGCCTATGTGACTTACAGATGAGTAGGCGATTAGTGATTTTAGGTCTGTCTGGCGAAGGCAGATTGATCCGGTTATGATGATGCCTCAAAGTGCTAGAATAATAAAGGGGTAAGCTAGTTCTTTTGAGAGTGGGTCTAACATAACTATTATTCGTATTATGCCGTATCCCCCTAGTTTTAGTAAGACTGCGGCTAGAACTATAGATCCTGCTACCGGGGCCTCAACGTGGGCTTTTGGAAGTCATAAGTGGACTCCATAAAGTGGTATTTTAACTAAAAATGCGATTAAGCATCCTGCTCATCAGATGTTATGGCCTCATGAGTTGAGCGTTAGGGGTTGAGAATATTGTAAAATTAGTATTGAGAGTGTTCCTGTTGTTTGTTGGAGAAGGAGGAGGGCTACTAGAAGTGGTAGTGACCCTGCTAGGGTATAAAACAGGAAGTAGGTTCCTGCATTGAGGCGTTCGGTTTGGTTTCCTCATCGGGTGATAATGATTAATGTGGGGATAAGGGTGGCTTCAAATATAATATAAAATATAATAATTTCTGTGGCTCCGAACGCTATAACTAGGAAGGTCTGTAGGGAGGCCAGGAGGGTGATATATAGGCGTTGGCGGTTAATTGGTTCGGGGTAGATATGGTTTTGGCTGGCCAAGATTATTAATGGGAGAAGTCAGCAGGTGAGGACTAAGAGGGGGGTTGACAGGGGGTCTGTGGCTAAGTAGGCGTTTGAGGTTGATCATCCGGTTTCTGATGTTCATTTTAATCAAGAAAGGCTGATGAGGGCAATTAATAGGCTTTGTGTAGTTGTTGTTGTTCATAGTCATTTAGGGGATGTCAATCAGATTGTGGGAAATAGCATGATTGTGGGGATTAGTACTTTTAGCATTGTAATAGATTGAGGTTTTGTAGGCGGTCAGTTCCGTGGGTTCGGGCTGTGGCAACCAGAAGGGCCAGGCCTGCGCTGGCCTCGCAGGCGGAGAAGGCTAGCAGTAATATAGGTGCTGTGGAGAATACAGTTGATTCAAATTGTATGGCTCAAAGGGCTAGTGCGATAAATAGGGATAATATTATTCCTTCTAGGCAGAGTAGTGCGGAGAGTAGGTGGGTGCGGTGAAATGCTAGGCCTATTAGTCCTAATGTGAAGGCTGAGCTAAAACTGAAGTGTACGGGTGTCATAAGAGGGCCGTGGAGTTAAACCACGATCTTCTGAGCCGAAATCAGAGGTCTTTTATTGGACTAACTCTCTATTCTGCCCATTCTAGGCCTCCTTGGACTCATTCATAGACTAATCCTAATGTAAGTAAAATTAGGACTGTTGTGGCTCAGAAGAAGGTCCCAGCGGGGTTATGAAGTTGGTCTCCTCAGGGTAGTGGGAGGAGTAAGGCAATTTCTAGGTCAAATAATAAGAATAAAATTGCCACCAAGAAGAATCGAAGTGAAAATGGGAGTCGAGCAGATCCTAAGGGGTCGAAGCCGCATTCGTAGGGTGAAAGTTTTTCTGCGTCCGGGTTTGTCTGTGGCAGTCAAAAAGATACAATTGCTAATACCAGAGAGAGGGTGACTGTAATGGTTAAAATTGTAATAATTAAGTTCATTATCTTTCCTTGGGGTTTAACCAAGACTGGGTGATTGGAAGTCACTCGTACTGTTTAAATACTAGAGAGATATGAGCCTCATCAATAAATGGATACGTAGAGGAATAGTCATACTACGTCTACAAAGTGTCAGTATCATGCGGCGGCCTCAAAGCCGAAGTGATGTTCAGATGTGAAGTGATATTGGATTTGGCGGAGTAGGCAGACGGCCAGGAATGAAGACCCAATAATAACATGAAGTCCATGGAACCCTGTGGCTACAAAGAATGTTGAGCCGTAGACTCCATCTGCGATTGTGAATGGCGCTTCGTAGTACTCTATGGCCTGCAGGGCAGTGAAATATAACCCTAGTAAAATAGTTAGTGCGAGGGATTGAATGGCTTGTTTGCGTTCCCCTTCTATTAGGCTGTGGTGAGTCCATGTTACTGTAACCCCTGATGCCAGGAGGACGGCTGTGTTAAGTAGTGGGACTTCGAACGGATCTAGTGTAACAATTCCTGTTGGGGGTCAGCATCCTCCTAGCTCTGGCGTAGGTGCTAGGCTTGAATGGTAGAAAGCTCAGAAAAATCCGAGGAAAAAGAATACTTCGGATGTGATAAATAAAATTATTCCGTAGCGTAAGCCTTTTTGTACTGGGGGTGTGTGGTGGCCTTGGAAGGTTCCTTCTCGAATAATGTCTCGTCATCATTGGTATATGGTAAGGAGTAAGAGAACTGCCCCAAGGGTTATAAGTGTAGTCGAGTGGAAGTGAAACCAGATTGCTAGGCCGGATGTCATTAGTAGAGCTCCGACTGCGCCGGTTAGTGGTCATGGGCTTGGATCAACCATATGATATGCATGTGCTTGGTGGGCCATTAAACGTTCTCTTGTAGGTATAGGCTTAGGAGAAGGACGAATACATAAGCTTGAATTATGGCTACTGCAACTTCTAGAAGTGTGAGGAGAAAGAGGACGGCGGCAGTTAAGATGGCCACTGTTGGTATTATTGGGAGTAAAACAAATACGGCAGTAGCGATTAGTTGAATAAGCAGGTGTCCGGCAGTTAGGTTTGCTGTCAATCGGACACCTAGGGCTAAAGGTCGGATAAACAGGCTAATTGTCTCGATGATAATAAGCACGGGAATTAAGGGAATTGGGGTGCCCTCTGGTAACAAATGTCCTAGGGCAACTGTTGGTTGATTTCGTATTCCAATAATAACTGTGGCAAGTCATAGTGGAATGGCAAATCCTATATTTAATGACAGTTGTGTTGTTGGGGTGAAGGTGTATGGTAATAGTCCGAGCATATTAATGGTAATTAAAAATACTATTAATGAGGCTAGTAATAGTGCTCATTTGTGGCCCGCTGTATTTAATGGCAGTATAAGTTGATTGGTAAATCGGTTGATAAATCATCCTTGAACTGTGATTAGACGATTGTTAACTCATCGTGATGAGGGGGTGGGGAGTAGAATTCATGGCAGGGTGATTGCGATTGCAATTAGGGGGATGCCAAGATAAGATGGGCTTGCAAATTGATCAAAGAAGCTTATTGTCATGGTCAGTCTCAGGGTTCAGTTTTGTGTTTTTCGGAATCCAGAAGGACCGGCTCATTGGGTGAGGTGTGGTTTATTACTTTGGTGGGGATAATAGTAAGAAATGTTAATCATGAAAATACTAAAATTGCGAATCAAGGGGCGGGGTTTAATTGAGGCATTTCACTAGAGGTGGTTGGGAGGCACCATTCTTTGGCTTAAAAGGCCAATGCTGAAGCCCGGATTTAGCTTCCTAGTGAGGCGTCTTCTAGTATAAGTGATGATCAGTTTTCGAAGTGTTCAAGGGGGACTGCTTCTACTACGATGGGTATAAAGCTGTGGTTCGCTCCACAAATTTCGGAGCATTGCCCGTAAAACACTCCTGGGCGGGAAGCAATGAAGGCTGTTTGATTGAGACGCCCTGGGACGGCGTCTATTTTTACTCCAAGGGATGGGACGGCCCAGGAGTGTAGCACATCTTCGGCTGAGACAAGTACCCGAATTGGAGACTCCATTGGGACAACCATTCGGTGGTCTGTTTCAAGCAATCGAAATTGGCCGGGGTTAAGGTCTTGGGTTGGAATTATATATGAGTCAAAGCCTAGGTTCTCGTAGTCAGTGTATTCGTAGCTTCAGTATCATTGGTGGCCCATAGCTTTAATTGTTAGGTGGGGGTCATTAATCTCATCTATAAGGTAAAGAATTCGTAAGGAGGGAAGGGCAATTATAACAAGAATTACAGCTGGTAGGACGGTCCATACAATTTCAATTTCTTGAGAGTCTAAGATGTACTTGTTTGTAAGTTTTGTTGATACTATTGCAATGATAATGTAGAGTACTAGGGTGCTAATTAAAAATACGATTATTAAAGCGTGGTCATGAAAGTGAAGAAGTTCTTCTATAACGGGTGATGCCGCGTCTTGGAATCCTAATTGTGTGGGATGTGCCATTAAGCTTAAAGCTTAAGACATGCAGGGGTTTAACCTACTATTTCACCTTGACAAAGTGATGTAATTTGCGGGTTTACTAATGTCTTTAAAAGGAAGTGACAGAGTGGTCATGTGACTGGCTTGAAACCAGTAGATGGGGGTTCAATTCCTCCCTTCCTCGTTAACTTGATTGAACTTGAACGAATGCGGGCTCTTCAAATGTGTGATACGGAGGGGGGCATCCGTGAAGCCATTCAACATTTGTTGCGGTTAATTCTACAGATAAAACTTCTCGTTTTGCGGCAAAGGCTTCTCATAGAATAAATAAGAACATAATTACTGCTACTAGTGAGATTAATGATCCAATGGAGGACACTGTGTTTCACAGGGTGTAGGCGTCTGGGTAATCTGAGTATCGACGTGGTATTCCCGCTAGGCCGAGGAAGTGTTGGGGAAAGAAGGTGAGGTTCACGCCCACAAATATAACTCCAAAATGGATTTTGGTTCAAGTACTGTGGAGGGTATATCCTGTAAATAGGGGAAATCAGTGCACAAAGGCCGCTATAATGGCAAATACGGCTCCTATTGACAGTACATAGTGGAAGTGTGCAACAACATAATATGTGTCATGCAGGACAATGTCTAGTGATGAGTTGGCTAACACAATTCCTGTTAATCCTCCCACTGTAAAGAGGAAAATGAAGCCAAGGGCTCAAAGTATCGGTGTCTCTCATTTAATTGATCCTCCGTGTAATGTGGCTAATCAGCTAAACACTTTTACACCTGTTGGGATGGCAATGATTATAGTTGCGGACGTAAAGTATGCACGAGTATCTACGTCCATGCCGACTGTAAACATGTGATGGGCTCAGACGATAAAGCCTAGTAGGCCGATGGCCATTATTGCTCAGACCATTCCTATATATCCAAATGGTTCTTTTTTGCCTGCATAATAGGCTACAACATGGGAGATAATGCCAAATCCGGGTAAAATTAAAATGTAGACTTCTGGGTGGCCAAAGAATCAAAATAGGTGTTGATAGAGAATGGGGTCTCCCCCTCCTGCGGGGTCAAAGAATGTAGTGTTTAGGTTTCGGTCTGTTAGAAGTATTGTGATTCCAGCAGCTAGGACCGGGAGAGATAGTAGGAGGAGGACAGCGGTCACAAGGACAGCCCATACAAATAATGGGGTCTGGTATTGGGAGATGGCTGGGGGTTTTATATTAATTGTTGTTGTGATAAAATTAATTGCCCCAAGGATGGATGACACACCGGCCAAATGGAGGGAGAAAATAGTTAGGTCTACGGATGCGCCTGCGTGGGCTAAATTGCCTGCTAATGGTGGATAGACTGTTCATCCTGTACCGGCTCCAGCTTCAACACCAGATGAGGCCAAGAGTAGAAGAAATGACGGTGGTAGAAGTCAGAAGCTTATATTATTTATTCGAGGGAATGCCATGTCAGGGGCCCCAATTATTAGTGGGACGAGTCAATTGCCAAATCCGCCAATAAGGATAGGCATTACTATAAAGAAAATTATAACAAAGGCATGTGCGGTAACAATAACATTATAAATTTGGTCATCGCCGAGGAGGGATCCTGGTTGGTTTAGTTCAGCTCGAATAAGTAAGCTAAGAGCGGTACCGACTATTCCGGCTCAGGCACCAAATACTAAATAAAGGGTGCCAATGTCTTTGTGGTTGGTAGAGAAGAATCAGCGTGTGATTGCCACAGGTAGGATGGCCGAAATTAGGCGGCGGGTTGTAGCCCCGAAGATAGAGGTTTAAATCCTCTTTTTACCAAGCCCCGTGGTGGAGTACACATTAGATTGCAAATCTCAAGACGCAGATTAACGTCTGCCGGGGCTTTCCCGCCTTACTCGGCTAACGGCGGGAGAGTAGATGAATGCTCGTTGGTTTGGGCGCTTAGCTGTTAACTAAGAGTTTGTAGGATCGAGGCCTTCTCATCTAGTGGGGCCTTAGCTTAATTAAAGTGTCTGAGTTGCATTCAGAAGATGTGAGGTAGAGTCTTGCAGGTCTTAACCAGGGACTAGGAGATTTTAACTCCTGCTTAGAGCTTTGAAGGTTCTTGGTCTAATTTATCCTAAGTCCCTAGGCGGTTAGTATTAGTATGGCCGGGGTGAGGGGTAATAATCCTAGGGCGATTGTTGTTGATAGGGCCAGGGTGAGTGTTGATTGGGTTGTTTGGGTTCGTCATGGTGTCGTGGCATTTGTTGTGTTTGGAGAGATAGTGAGGGTTATGGCGTAGCATAGTCGCAGATAAAAGTATAGGCTTAGTAGGGCAGCTAGGGCCATAATTGTTGCTGTAAGTGGGAGTTCTTGTTTTGCTATTTCTTGTAAAATTAGTCATTTTGGTATAAATCCTGTTAGTGGTGGAAGGCCTCCCAGTGAGAGTAGGGTTAGGGCTGTTGTTGATGCTAGGATTGGGGTTTTTGATCATATTGTTGTTAAAGTGCTAATTTTTGTGGTTGATGTTATTTTTAGTGAGAGGAATGCTGTGGATGTTATAAAAATGTATGTGCCTAGTGCGAGTAGGGTCAGGTGGGGGGCATGTTGTAAAATAATTATTATTCAACCCATGTGTGCGATTGAAGAGTAGGCTAAAATTTTTCGGATTTGGGTTTGGTTAAGTCCTCCTCAGCCTCCAATTAGTGCAGATAGAAGTCCGAGGGATGTAAGTATGAGGGGGTTGATGGTTGGCGCCACTTGAATAATTAATGCGAATGGGGCCAGTTTTTGTCAAGTTGATAAGATTAGTCCTGTAAGCAGGTCAAGTCCTTGTAGCACTTCTGGCAGTCAGAAGTGTATCGGCGCTAGGCCAATTTTTAATGCTAGAGCGGTGATTGTTATTGTAGAGGTAAGGGGGTGGGATAAGTTGTTGATGTCTCATTCTCCCGTAATTCATGCGTTTGTTGTTGTGGCAAATAGAATTATTGCTGCGGCGGTTGCTTGAGTTAGGAAATATTTTGTGGTTGCTTCAACTGCTCGTGGGTGGTGCTGTTGTGCTATTAGGGGGGTAATTGCTAGCGTGTTAATTTCTAGGCCTATTCAGGCGAGTAGTCAGTGAGAGCTGGCAAAGGTTAGGGTGGTTCCTAGTCCTAGGCTAGACAGGAGGATTGCGAGTACGTAGGGGTTCATTGATAGGGGAGGGATTTTAACCGTCATGTTCGGGGTATGGGCCCGAAAGCTTAATTAGCTGACCTTATCATAGAAAGTGGTGTAGAGGAAGCACCAGGAGTTTTGATCTCCTGAGTATGGGTTCAACTCCCTTCTTTCTAGGAACTGGGGGGACTTTAACCCCCATGAGCCACTCTATCAAAGTGGTCCTTAGGAATTCAGGCACGGTTCCTTGTAGCTATAGTTGTGGAGGAAGTCCTGCTAACGCGATTGGGAGGGCGGTGTGTCATAAGACTAGGGCCAGGGTTAGGGGGAGGAAGTTTTTTCAGACTAAGTGTATAAGTTGGTCGTATCGGAATCGTGGGTATGAGGCTCGGACTCATAGGAATATTATTGAGAGGAGTGCGGCTTTAGTTATTAGATTAATTGTTGTTAGTTCTGGAATGTATGGTGTGTGTGATGCGCCAAGGAAGAGAATAGCTGATAGGGTATTTATTAATAGGATGTTGGCATATTCGGCTAGAAAGAATAAAGCAAATGGTCCGCCAGCGTATTCTACGTTAAAGCCGGATACTAATTCAGATTCGCCTTCAGTCAGGTCAAATGGTGCACGGTTTGTTTCGGCTAGTGTAGAGATGTATCATATTGCGGCTAATGGTCAGGCGGGGATTAGTAGTCAGATGCTTTCTTGTGTAGTATTAAATATTTGTAATGTATAGCCTCCGGAGAAAATAATAATGGAAAGTAGAATTAGTCCTAGGCTTACTTCATAGGAAATTGTTTGGGCGACAGCTCGGAGGGCGCCGATTAGTGCGTATTTTGAGTTTGATGCTCATCCTGATCCTAAAATAGAATATACTGCTAGACTTGATAAGGCTAGGACGAATAGAATGCCTAGGTTTAGGTCAGTGACAGGGTGTGGTATGGGTATTGGTGCCCATAGGGTTATGGCTAGGGTTAGCGCAAGTATTGGGGTTGCTAAAAATAGAAATGGGGATGATGTAGATGGGCGGATTGGTTCTTTGGTAAATAGTTTTACCCCGTCGGCAATTGGCTGGAGTAGGCCGTAAGGGCCTACAATATTTGGGCCTTTTCGTAATTGTATGTATCCTAGGACTTTTCGTTCAAGAAGCGTGAGGAAGGCTACGGCCAGCAGAACGGGAATAATATATACGAGTGGGTTAATTAGATGGGTAAGTAGGGTGTTTAGCATAAACTAAGAAGAGGATTTGAACCCCTGGCTGAAAGGGCTTAGGCCTTTTGCAATTACCATGCTCTGCCATCTTAGTGTGGCCTTATTTTGGCAGGTTTTTGGGTCCTCCCTTTATTTAATTTAGTTGTTTTCATTAATTAGGGGTAAGGCGTACTTTTAGCATGGGCCTTTTTTTTCCGGTCCTTTCGTACTAGGAAGAATGACTTTACAGATAGAAACTGACCTGGATTGCTCCGGTCTGAACTCAGATCACGTAGGACTTTAATCGTTGAACAAACGAACCCTTAATAGCGGCTGCACCATTAGGATGTCCTGATCCAACATCGAGGTCGTAAACCCTCTCGTCGATATGGACTCTGGGAGAGGATTGCGCTGTTATCCCTAGGGTAACTTGGTTCGTTGATCGGCCCGGGGGCCGGATCATAATTGGTCAGAATTTCTGTGACTTGGGAGTGTCTTTCTCAGTTTTAGGGTTTAGTCCCAATCCACTTGGAGGATCTTTTGTTCTCCATGGTCGCCCCAACCGAAGGTAAAATTCCACTATCTACTAGGTTTAAATACTTTTTAGTAAGCTGTTTAACGTAGTTGGGTTTGTACCTTAAGCTCCAAAGGGTCTTCTCGTCTTGTATTTTTATACCCGCTTCTGCACGGGTAGATCAATTTCACTGACTTGAAAGGGGAGACAGTTAAGCCCTCGTTTGGCCATTCATACAGGTCTTCATTTAAAAGACAAGTGATTGCGCTACCTTTGCACGGTCAAAATACCGCGGCCGTTAAACTTGTAGTCACTGGGCAGGCTGGACCTCCTATACATAGGGGTTTGCAGGAGGCGATGTTTTTGGTAAACAGGCGAGGCTTATGTTTGCCGAGTTCCTTCCTTTTCTTTTAGTCTTTCCTTGGTGCACTCCAGTGTGGGGTTAACGATTTTAGTGTTGTGGGGTTTTCTTGATTTTATTTGTGTTAACATTGCCCTCTTTTTTTGGGTTCGTTAGTTTCCAGTGGTTAGTCCGATCTGGTTTACACTTGTGCTGGGAGAGGGTTATGTCCTCTTGTTACTCATATTAGCATGGTCTCTTCCATGTTAGCATGGAATGGCCTAATATTATTAGGGGAGTAGGGTTGTTTATCAGTATAATAAATTTTGTGTCGCTCGAGCTTTAACGCTTTCTATTCAGGTGGCTGCTTTTAGGCCCACTGAGGCGACTAGTTTTAAAGAATATGACCCTTATCCTCCTGCTTAAGGTTGTTTCCTCGGTTAAAGGGGCTGTACCCCCTTTAACTAACTCTCGTATTTCTCTTTTTGCTTATTTAGATGTTTCTTGGTTGATTGAAGGGGTACGAGGCTGAACTTCTATTCATTTCTTAGGCAACCAGCTATCACCAAGTTCGGTAGGTCTATCACCTCTACCCGGGGCTCTTCCCACATCTTTTGCCACAGAGACGGGTTGGCCCATTAGGCTGTCCCGGGGTAGCTCACTTGGTTTCGGGGTTTCAAACTAAAGGTCACTTTGCTTGTGTGGTACTGGCTAAATCATGATGCAAAAGGTACGAGGTTTAGGCTCTGCTTTTTTGTGCTTGTATGGGTTGTTTCATTACTCTTTCAGCTTTCCCTTGCGGTACTTTTTCTATTGCTTGAAATTACCTTTTCCGTCTCCCGTACTAAGGTGGAAAAATGGTTTAGCTTATTAGTTTGGGCTTGTGCTGCATTATTTATGTTGTTAAGTTAATTTGGTGATTAAGCTAGCTGTTTGGCTCAGGGTAATCCAACTTGCATGGATGTCTTCTCGGTGTAAGGGAGATGCTTAACTGTTTCAGCCATACCCTGGGTTTGATCCAAGTGCACCTTCCGGTACACTTACCATGTTACGACTTGCCTCCCCTTGTCGGTGCTTTGGTGTTAGGAACATTTGTTGCTGTGTGACAGGGGAGAGTGACGGGCGGTGTGTACGCGCCTCAGAGCCGGGTTCAGAAGGACACTCTATTTCCTTTTTACTACTAAATCCTCCTTCGAGTAATTTTTCAGGGTACTGTTCGTTAGTATTCTATAATAGAAAATGTAGCCCATTTCTTCCCACTTCGTGCGCTACACCTCGACCTGACGTTTTGGAATGTATTCATTTAGCTTACTGTTAGTCCTTCACAGGGTAGGCTGACGACGGCGGTATATAGGCGGGGGGGCTAGAAGTGGTGAGGTTTAACGGGGGTTATCGGTTCTAGAACAGGCTCCTCTAGGGGGGTCTAAGGCACCGCCAAGTCCTTTGGGTTTTAAGCTAACGCTCGTAGTACCCTGGCGGACGTTTGTTGTGTAATAACGTCTAGGTTTACGGCTAAGCATAGTGGGGTATCTAATCCCAGTTTGTTTCTTAGCTTTCGTGGGGTCAGGTGGGCTGTGTTAAAGCTACTTTCGTTTATTGGGCTTCGAACATTCAGGAGCGTATGACGGCCAAGAGGCTCTTTGGCTTTAAAGTTTCTGCTCTCCTTAACCACCCTTTACGCCGTGCCTATCGACTCGGGCCTCTCGTATAACCGCGGTGGCTGGCACGAGTTTTACCGGCCCTCTTAGCACTGACTAAGTCAAGTTTTCACTTATGGCTTAATGTCTATCACTGCTGAATTCCCTTGGGGGTGTGGCGTGGCAAGGCGTCTTGGGCTAAAAATGTTAGTGCCTGATGCCTGCTCCTCGTCCTCGGGCGGGGGATTAAGGGCATCCTCACAGGGCTGCGGATACTTGCATGTGTAAATTGTGCTAAAGCTGATAGTAAAGTCAGGACCAAGCCTTTATGCGTGCGGAGCTTTTAAGGCCCATCTTAGCATCTTCAGTGCTATGCTTTGTTTTAAGCTACGCTAGC